ATGCTTCTAGTTAATTCATTATAGTGTTGTAGGCGAAGTCTTATCATTAATTGATGTATACACTGTATATGTAAATGCTTGTAGGGTTAAGTTTAATATTTAAATATTTATTTGTAAAATTCATGGGAGATGGGAATGCTATTATAATATGATGCAAGGTGGTGTTGCTTAATTCAACTAGTTTATGAAATTTTTCTGTTTTCGGGGGTTTACAGAAATAATAGAATTTCAGAGGAACTGGGGGTAAGGGGGTTTACGCGAAGAAGCGGGGACCGGGGTGGTATAGTAGGGATTTTGGGGTGAAAATTATATATTATGCTCTTGATATACTAATATGCAATCTTGAGTTAATGTCTTTTAACATTATACTTTTTTCTCGCTTGGATAAATGGTATGTCCGACTTCCAGGAAGTCTTTTAATCCACTCTGCAATGCCAAATGAAAGGGAAAAAAAAAAGACCACCCCGTACCCTTTAGAAAGAACGCTCGGCTAGACCAGTGATTATCATTTTATGTACTCCACCATATGGAGATGTACAAAAGTACATTAGATGAGCTGTAAGTAAGGTATGGACGTGAAACTAGGCTGAATGCCAGGAAACGTGTCACGGGGGGGGGAGTTTAGATGTAGTGCCCGTGACCTTACAAGAAAACGTGGATCATTTAGAGCAAGTCTAGCGGATGGTTTAATTAAATTACGAGTGGATGGAAAGTGCTAGATAGAAAGGATGGTTGAATGAGTAGATAGGGGAAGGTCTTACTGGTGTTTGAAATATGGAAACGAAGTAATTACTTGATAGGTTACAAGAGAGGTATGGGGAAATTACATACATGTAAATTAGCTTTTATCAAGGAAATTTCTCAGGTAACTAATGTGGTGCCTTTGGTGGCGTTTGTGTTTATTTATGGCGGTACTCGGGGTAAAAAATCACTACTGTATATGCGTGTGGGGGTTCAGGTTTATGTTTTGAGGTTCTTGTAGTTGAATCAACGGTGGTTTTTCAAGTCATTGGTCCTGGTTAAAGTCCGGGTAAGAATTTCTGGGTGTGTTAGTGCCAGAGAGTAGTTAAATAAAGAATTTTGGCTTTGGGAGCCAAGGGTGGGAGTTTAAGTCTCTCCTCTTTGATAGGATAAAGTGCCCGAGGGGGGAATTAAACCCCCACCCCCAGCTTACAAGGCTGGTGCTCTAGGTTTGTTGAGCTACAAGTGCATTTTCTTCTTAATTTAAGGGCTTTATTCTCCAGAAGTCCTGCAAGGGGGAATAGGGCTAGAAACAGGAGGAAGTATAGGGCTGAGGCTCCTTGTCCGATAAGAATAAATGGATGTTCGACGGGTATGCCTCCAATTCATGTTAGGATAAGTATGTCTGCAACGAGTGTTCAAAATAGTAGTTGGCTTAGGGGGCGGAATGTAAGGCTACGTTGTTTTGAGGTGTGGGTAAAGGGGAGAATTATTAGTACGAGGATCGATAGGAGAAGGGCCAGGACGCCCCCAAGTTTGTTAGGAATTGATCGGAGAATAGCGTAGGCAAATAAAAAATATCACTCAGGTTTAATGTGTGGGGGTGTGACGAGGGGATTGGCCGGGATGAAATTGTCAGGGTCGCCTAAGATGTTAGGTCAGAAGAGGGTGATGGAGGTCAGGGGAATTAGGAGAATGATGAAGCCTAGGAGGTCTTTGTAGGAAAAATAGGGGTGGAAGGGAATTTTATCTAAATTTGAATTTAGTCCTGTTGGGTTGGTTGAGCCAGTTTCGTGGAGAAATAATAAGTGGATTATTACGATTGCTGTCACGATGAATGGAAGTAAGAAATGGAATGTAAAGAATCGGGTGAGTGTGGCATTATCAACTGAGAATCCTCCTCAGATTCATTGTACAAGGGTATTGCCTACGTATGGGATGGCAGACATAAGGTTTGTGATTACTGTTGCCCCTCAGAAAGATATTTGTCCTCAGGGAAGAACATACCCCACAAAGGCTGTTATTATGACTAGGAGGTAGAGGACTACACCGATGTTTCATGTTTCTATAAATAAGTAGGAGCCATAGTATAGTCCTCGTGCAATGTGAAGGTAGAGGCAAATAAAGAAGAAGGAAGCACCATTGGCATGGATATTCCGAACTAGTCAACCATAATTAACATCTCGACAGATGTGAACAACAGAGGTAAAGGCTGTTTGGATATCTGAGGTATAGTGTATAGCTAGAAATAGTCCTGTCAGAATCTGTATAATAAGGCAGAGGCCTAGAAGGGAACCAAAGTTTCATCAGGCAGAGATGTTGGAGGGGGAAGGGAGATCCACTAGTGCACTGTTGGCAATTTTTAGGAGGGGGTGGGTTTTTCGAAGGCTGGTCATTAAGGTTCTTGAGAATTAAATTTTATTTAGGTTTTCGGTTAATATCCGGGCAGGAATTATGTCTTATATAATAATATTAATAATGGTGGGTTTTGTTTTAGGGGCGGCTGCTTTGGCTTCCAACCCTTCCCCTGTTTATGCTGTGCTGGGGTTAGTCTTGATAGCAGGTATGGCTTGTCTAATTTTAATTAATAGTGGTGGGCCTTTCTTGTCTCTTTTATTCTTTTTGGTGTATTTAGGGGGGATACTTGTGGTGTTTGCGCATTGTGTGGCTTTGGCTGCGGAGCGTTATCCTAAGGCATGGGGGGACATGGTTTTTTTAGGGGCTTTGGTGGGGGTTGTGGTAGTGTATGCTATGGCGGTGGTTGTTGGGTGGGTGAGTTGATTTGGAACAGGTCTAGAGTCTAGTTACGATTTTGATGATTATTCTTTTATTTGTTCCGAGGGGGAGGGTTTAAGTTTGCTGTACGATAAGGGGGTTTGGCTTCTTTTGCTTTGTGTAGTTATTCTCTTAGTGGTTTTGACTGTGGTGTTGGAGTTGACACGGGGGCGATCTCAGGGGGCTTTGCGTGCGATTAGATTAATTTTTGATAACAAATACTATCAGGGTTATTAGAAGAGTTGTCAGGTATATTAGAAGGTATGGTTTAATAAGACCTCGTTGAATGTTGCTTGTGGGGGTTGATAGTGATATTATGGTGTTGGAGACTGTTTTGGGTCCAAGTTTTTCTAGTCATGTTTGGTCTACTATTTGAGTGGAAATGTTTTGTCCTAGTTGGAGGCCAATTTTAGGGTTGAATCGGTGCATGATGAGGGGGAAGAATCCTAGGAGGTTCGAGAAGAGGTAAGGTTTTTTTACGGGCATAATTTTAATTTGTTTGGTTGTGAGTGAGGCTAGGTCGAGGGCAATTGTGAGGCCCACAATGGAAATGAGGAGGGCGGTTAGTTTAAGACTAGTGGGTATGGTCAGTACTGGTGTTTTGACTAGGTTAATATTAAGAATAATTATAAATCCCCCGAAAATGCTCCCTCAGGCTAACCGTTTAAGGGGTTTAATTACTGAGGGGTTATTTTCATTGATGGGGGAGTAGCAGGAGAATCGGGGTGAGCCTATGGAGACAAAAAAAATTACACGTAGGCTGTAAACTGCGGTTAATGAGGTGGCAATAAGTGTCAAGGTGAGGGCTCAGGCGTTAAGGGTGGATGTGTTTAGGGCTTCAATGATAGCATCCTTGGAGAAAAATCCTGCTAGAAATGGGGTACCCGTGAGGGCAAGGTTGCCAATGGTTAAGCATGAAGAGGTAAAGGGGGCTAGGTGGTGTAGTCCTCCCATCTTACGAATGTCTTGCTCATCGTTTAAGGCATGAATTATGGAGCCAGAGCATAAAAAGAGTATAGCTTTAAAGAAGGCGTGTGTGCAGATATGGAGAAATGCTAATTGGGGTTGATTAAGCCCAATAGTTACTATTATTAGGCCTAGTTGACTTGAGGTAGAGAATGCAATAATTTTTTTAATATCATTTTGGGTGAGGGCACAAATGGCCGTAAATATAGTGGTTAAGGCCCCTAAGCATAGGCATAGGGAGAGGGGGAGGGGGCTATTTTCTATCAGTGGGCTAAATCGGATTAGTAAGAAGATGCCGGCTACAACTATGGTGCTAGAATGAAGTAGGGCTGATACTGGTGTCGGCCCTTCTATTGCGGCTGGGAGTCATGGGTGAAGGCCAAATTGGGCAGATTTGCCCGTGGCTGCGAGGATTAGGGCGAGGAGGGGAAGAGTCAGGTCTACTGATTCATTTGTGGCTATAATTTGTTGAAGGTCTCAGCTTCCAATGTTAGTAGCAAGTCAGGCTAAACTAAAAATTATTCCGATATCACCGATTCGGTTATAAAGGACTGCCTGGAGGGCTGCTGTGTTGGCGTCGGTTCGTCCGTGTCATCAGCCGATTAGGAGGAAAGATATAATTCCAACTCCTTCTCAGCCAATGAAAAATTGGAATAGGCTGTTGGCGGAGATTAAAATTAATATGGCAATAAGGAAAATTAGGAGATATTTAAAGAACTGATTAATAAAGGGGTCGGATTGTATATATCATAAAGCAAATTCTAGAATGGATCATGTCACGTAAAGGGCAATGGGAGTAAAGATGATTGAGTAATGGTCAAATTTAAAGCTGATAGAGGTGTCTAGTGTGGTGAGGGTTATTCAGTGTCACGTGGAGGTCATGGTTTCCGTGCCAAGGTTGATGAAGGTAAGAAGAGGAGCTAGGCTGATTATGAAGGCGGTTTTAACAGCTGTTTTTGTGTGGTGGGCAAGTTGAGGGTTGGTGGGGAGAGGTTTGGTAAGAGTATAAAGAAGAGGGTAAATTAGGGTAGTAAATATAATTAGGAGGCTTGAAGTATAAAATAAACTTGGGGAGCACATAATTGTTACTTGGATTTGCACCAAGAATTTTTGGTTCCTAAGACCAGGGGATGAACTATTATCCTTTAACAATTCAAGAGAGCCTCGGGGTTTAACCGGGGGGGCGTCAGTTAGCAGCTTACGTTGCCGTCGGGCCTCTCTTGGTGGATTAGGGGGTTTTAACCTCTATTTTTAGAGTCACAGTCTAATATTTTAATTAAATTAAATCTACATGTGAGTCAGCCTCAAATAAGGGCGGGTTTAAATATAATAAGAATAAGGGGTGTCAAGTGGAGTAGAATTAGTAAGTGCTCTCGTGTGTGGGAGGGGGAAAGGAAAAATATATGGGGGGGGAGTAGTCCTCGTTGACTTATTAGAAATACGTAAAGAGAATATATAGCTGTAATAAGGGTTCCTGTTCCCGTAATAATTAGTGTTCAGGCGGATCAGTTAAAAAGGGAGGTTAAAATGAGTAGTTCCCCTATTAGGTTCGGAAGTGGGGGTAGTGCTAGATTTGCTAGGCTGGCGAAAAATCATCAGCCTGTTATTAAGGGGAGGGCAGTCTGAAGGCCTCGGGCAAGTAGTATAGTTCGGCTATGTGTTCGTTCATAGTTTGAATTAGCAAGGCAGAAAAGGGCGGATGAGGTTAGGCCATGGGCAATTATAAGGGCTAGTGCTCCGGTGAATCCTCAGGGCGTTTGAATTAAAATGCCTCCTGCTACTAGGCCTATGTGGCTAACAGACGAGTAGGCAATGAGTGATTTTAAGTCTGTTTGACGTAGGCAGGCGGCGCCTGTTATAATTACGCCTCAGAGGGCTAGGATCATGAATGGGTAGATTACTTCTTTAGAGGGGGGTCCAAGGATGGTTATAAGGCGTATTATGCCATAGCCTCCTAGTTTTAGAAGGACTGCTGCAAGGACCATTGAGCCTGCAATGGGGGCTTCTACGTGGGCTTTAGGGAGTCACAGGTGAAGTCCATATAAGGGTATTTTAACCAGAAATGCGAGTATGCATCCTACTCATCAGAATTTATCGCCGACGGATATAACATAAAGAGGTTTAGAATATTGAAGTGTTAAGAGTGAAAGGGTATCTATGTTATTTTGGAGTATCATAAGGGCAATTAGCAGGGGAAGAGATCCTGCCAGAGTGTAAAATAAAAAATAGATCCCTGCATTAAGTCGTTCTATTTGATTACCTCAACGTGTAATAACTAGGAGGGTGGGGATGAGAGTAGCTTCAAATATAATATAAAATATAATAAATTCAGTGGCTCCGAATGCTAGAATAAGGAAGCTTTGGAGAATAACAATAACTATGATGAAGCCGCGTTGGCGGGCTTGGGGCTCTGATGAGAGATGTTTTTGGCTCGCTAATAATATTAGGGGGAGGAGTCAGGAGGAGAGGACAAGTAGCGGTGCTGAGAGGGGGTCTGTGGCAATGAAGGAGTTGAGAGTATGTCAACCAGTCTCTGAGGCATTATTTAATCAGATAAGGCTTACTAATGCAATTAGAAAGCTTTGAATTAGGGTAGAAGTTCATAATCATTTGTTATGAATAAATCATGTTGTGGGGATTAGAAATAAGGTGGGTACTAGAATCTTTAGCATTTTAAGAGATTTAATTTTTTTAAGTGGTCTGTGCCGTGTGTCCGGGCTGTAGCTACTAGGAGAGCTAGGCCTGCGCTTGCTTCGCAGGCAGAAAAGGCTAAAATGCAGAGGGGGGCAGTAGAAAAATTAGCGGCATCTGACTGTAGGGCTCAGAGTGAGAATGCTGTGAATAGGGAGAGCATTATACCTTCTAAGCAAATTAGGGCGGAGAGAAGATGTGTGCGGTGAAATGTCAGGCCTGCTAGGGCTAAGGAGAATGCTGAAAAGATCATAAAGGAGATGGGGGTCATCAGGTGGTTGTGGGTTTTCACCACAAGCTCTTGAGCCGAAATCAAGTATTTTTATTATACTAACCACTTATTCGGCCCATTCGAGACCCCCTTGAAGTCATTCATAAATTAGGCCAATGGTAAGAAGAAAGAGTACGCAGGAGGCCCATAGAAAAGTTTGGGGGGGGCTGTCTAATTGATCTGCTCATGGGATCGGGAGTAGAAGTGCAATTTCTAGATCAAAAAGCAGAAATAGGATAGCGATTAAAAAGAATCGTAGGGAGAATGGGAGGCGGGCGGACCCAAGGGGATCGAAACCACACTCATAGGGGGATAACTTTTCATAATCGGGGTTTAATTGGGGGAGGCAGAAAGAGATTAATATAAGAATCAGGGAGAGGAAGGAGGCGATGAGGATTGTTGTGAGAATAATATTCATTATCTTTTCTTGGGTTTTCACCAAGGTTGTGAGGTTGGAAGCCTCGTATACTAATTGTATTAAAAAGATTATGATCCTCATCAATAGATTGAGATATAAAGGAACAATCAGACAACATCTACAAAATGTCAGTATCATGCTGCAGCCTCAAAGCCAAAATGGTGTTGGGAGGTAAATTGATAGTTAATTTGTCGTAACAGACACACAATAAGAAATGTAGACCCAATAATTACATGGAGTCCATGAAATCCGGTAGCTACAAAAAAGGTTGCTCCATAAACACTATCTGCGATAGTAAATGGGGCGTCATAATATTCTATGGCTTGAAGAAGTGTGAAGTATAATCCCAGAAGAACTGTGAGGATAAGGGAGTGAATAGCTTGTTTTCGTTCACCTAGTATAATACTGTGGTGGGCTCAGGTTACTGTAACCCCGGATGCTAGAAGTACCGCTGTATTTAATAAGGGGACTTCAAAGGGGTCTAAGGTGGAGATTCCTGTGGGGGGTCAGCATCCTCCTAGTTCTGGAGTTGGTGCTAGGCTCGAGTGGTAGAAAGCTCAGAAGAAGCCGAGGAAAAAAAATACCTCTGATGTAATAAAAAGGATCATACCGTATCGAAGGCCTTTTTGGACGGGGGGTGTGTGATGACCTTGAAAAGTCCCTTCTCGGATAATGTCACGTCATCATTGATATATTGTTAGAAGAAGAAGAGGGAGACCTAAAGTTATTAGGGTTGTGGAGTAAAAATGGAATCATTCGGCAAGGCCGGATGTTAATAAGAGTGCAGCTACTGCGCCTGTCAGGGGCCAGGGGCTGGGGTCAACTATGTGGTAGGCATGGGCTTGGTGGGTCATTAGCAGTTCTCTTGGAGATAGAGGCTTAGTAGAAGAACAAATACGTATGCTTGAATCATAGCTACAGCAACTTCTAAAAGTGTAAGGAGGAAGAGGAGAATTGCTGTTAGTAGAGCAACGGTAGTTATTGAGGGTAAAAATGTAAAAACTGCTGAAGAAATTAGGTGGATTAGTAAGTGACCAGCTGTCAGGTTTGCTGTGAGTCGGACTCCAAGAGCAATTGGGCGAATAATTAGGCTGATGTTTTCGATAATAATTAAGATTGGGATGAGAAGGGTTGGTGTTCCTTCTGGTAGGAAGTGTCCGAATGTGTGAGTGGGCTGGTTTCGTAAACCAATTAAAACAGTTGCTAATCATAGGGGAATTGCGAGAGCTAGGTTTAGAGACAGTTGGGTTGTGGGTGTGAAGGTGTAAGGTAGTAGGCCTAGCATATTAATGGAGAAGAGGAACACTATGAGGGAGGTAAACAGAGGGGCCCATTTATGGCCTTTAATACTTAAGGGGAGGAAGAGTTGATTAGTAAAGTTGGAGATGAATCATTCATGTAGGGTAGTGATACGGCTATTTAGTCATCGTCCCGAGGGCAGGGAGAAAATAAGTCATGGGAGGGTTAAGGCGGTAATAATTAGGGGGATACCTAGTAGTGATGGGCTTGAAAATTGGTTAAATAGGCTTAGTGTCATGGTCAAATTCATGGTTTAGCTTTAGGGGTGGATATATTTTGTGTAGCGGGGTGATTGGGTATAATAAAAAGTAGTGTTATGGGTAATACAACCAGTAAAAAAATTGTTCAAGTATAAATTAAAATTATGAATCAGGGGTTCGGGTTTAATTGAGGCATGTCACTAAGGATGATTCCTAGCCATCAGTCTCCAGCTTAAAAGGCTGGCGCTTTTCTATTAGCTTCTTAGTGATGCTTCTATTAGCACAGATCAGTCAATAAATTCTTTTAGGGGGACAACTTCAATAACAATAGGCATAAAGCTGTGGTTAGCTCCGCAGATCTCTGAACATTGCCCATAAAAGATTCCGGGGCGGGCGTTAATAAAAGTTGTTTGATTTAATCGGCCAGGAACTGCATCCATTTTTACACCGAGGGCAGGGACTGCCCAAGAGTGAAGGACATCTTCTGCTGAGGTTAAAATTCGCAGGGGTGAGTTGGTGGGGAGAGTGACACGATAGTCCGTTTCTAGTAGACGAAATTCCCCGGGGAGGAGGTCTTGTGTGGGGATTATATATGCATCAAATCCAAGGTCAGCATAATCGGTATACTCGTAGCTTCAGTATCATTGATGTCCTACTGCTTTAACTGTTAGGTGTGGGTTGTTAATTTCATCTATCAAGTAGAGAATGCGGAGGGAGGGAAGAGCAATTAAGATTAGGATTACAGCTGGAAGTACTGTTCAGATAATTTCAATTTCTTGGGAATCAGAGATCAGCTTGTCAGTCAATTTGGTAGATACTATGGCTACGATAATATAAAGGACGAGGGCGCTAATTAAAAATACAACCATTAAAGTATGGTCATGAAAGTGCAGTAGTTCCTCCATTAGGGGGGAGGCTGCGTCTTGAAAACCTAATTGTGAGGGGTGGGCCATAGTTTATTTAGAGCTACGCGGGATTTTAACCCACAAATCAGCCTTGACAAAGCAGTGTGATGGTTTCACCAGGAGCTCATTAAGAAAATGACAGAGCGGTTATGTGATTGGCTTGAAACCAATAGATGGGGGTTCGACACCCTCTTTTCTCGAGTTATGTGTTTGGACAAAAGCAGGCTCTTCAAATGTGTGATAGGGAGGAGGGCATCCATGAAGTCATTCTACGTTTGTCAGGGTTAGTTCTACTGCCTTAACTTCCCGTTTCGCAGCGAAGGCCTCTCAGAGAATAAATAGGAATATAATTACTGCTGTAAGGGATATAAGAGAGCCAATAGAGGAGACAGAGTTTCACAGGGTATAAGCGTCTGGGTAGTCGGAGTATCGTCGTGGTATTCCTGCTAGGCCAAGAAAGTGTTGTGGGAAAAATGTAAGGTTTACGCCTAAGAATATTACTCCGAAATGTACTTTGGTCCAGGTGCTGTGGAGGGTATAGCCAGAGAATAGTGGGAATCAGTGAACGAAAGCTGCCATAATGGCGAACACTGCTCCTATCGATAACACATAGTGAAAATGGGCGACTACGTAGTAGGTGTCGTGAAGTACAATATCAAGAGATGAGTTGGCTAATACAACGCCTGTAAGGCCTCCTACTGTAAATAAAAAAATAAAGCCTAGGGCTCATAAAAGGGGAGTATCTCATTTAATTGACCCTCCATGAAGGGTTGCTAACCAACTAAATACTTTTACGCCTGTGGGGATAGCAATAATTATAGTTGCGGACGTAAAATAGGCTCGGGTATCGACATCTATGCCGACAGTAAATATATGGTGTGCTCAAACAATAAAACCTAAAAGACCGATGGCCATCATGGCTCAGACTATGCCTATATGCCCGAATGGTTCCTTTTTTCCTGAGTAGTAGGCTACGATGTGTGAGATTATACCAAAGCCGGGTAAAATTAAAATGTATACCTCAGGATGTCCAAAGAATCAGAATAGGTGCTGATATAAAATAGGATCACCTCCGCCGGCAGGATCAAAAAAGGAAGTATTAAGATTCCGATCTGTAAGGAGTATAGTAATTCCGGCTGCTAGTACTGGGAGTGACAGTAAGAGAAGCACTGCTGTAATTAAGAGGGCTCACACGAATAGGGGTGTCTGATATTGAGTAATAGCGGGGGGTTTTATATTAATAATTGTAGTGATAAAATTGATTGCCCCTAAAATTGAGGAGATTCCGGCTAGGTGGAGGGAGAAGATGGTAAGGTCGACGGATGCTCCTGCGTGGGCTAGGTTGCTCGCTAAGGGAGGGTATACAGTTCACCCGGTTCCCGCCCCAGCTTCAATACCAGAGGAGGCCAGGAGAAGAAGAAAAGAAGGGGGAAGAAGTCAAAAGCTTATATTATTTATTCGGGGGAAAGCCATATCGGGGGCCCCAATTATTATTGGAATTAGTCAGTTTCCAAAGCCCCCAATTATTAAGGGCATAACTATAAAAAAGATTATTACGAATGCATGTGCTGTAACGATAACATTATAAATCTGATCGTCACCTAAAAGTGCCCCGGGCTGACTGAGCTCGGCTCGAATGAGAAGGCTTAGGGCGGTTCCTACTATCCCAGCTCAGGCGCCGAATACGAGGTACAGAGTGCCAATGTCTTTATGATTAGTCGAGAAAAATCAACGGGTAATTACCACAGGTAAGGTGGCCGAGTAGGCGGTGGATTGTAGACCCATATACGGGGGTGTAAGTCCCCTTCTTACCATAAAAGTTCTGGGGTGTTACACGTCAGATTGCAAATCTGAAGAAGCAGGTAACCACCTGCCGGGACTTTCCCCCGCTTTTGTTCGGCCAGCGGGGGAAAGTAGATAGATGCTCGCTGGTTTGGGCGCTTAGCTGTTAACTAAGAATTAAAAGGATCGAGGCCTTTCTATCTAGTAAGGCCTTAGCTTAATTAAAGTGTTTGTTTTGCATACAAAAGATGTGGGTTAATGTCTTGCAGGTCTTAACAAGGGTTGAGGGATTTTAACCCCCGCTGAGAGCTTTGAAGGCTCCTGGTCTGGGTTAACCTAAACCCTTAGGTTGTTTTAATTATAATGAGAAGAGGGCTCAGAATGCAGGGAGAATGGGGAGAAGTATAAGTGTTATTACACTAGGAATACTTAGTGAGGGGGTTTTGAAGTTGTGGAAAAATTTGAAGGGCGCGCAGCCAAAAAAGTTGGGGGCATTAATAGCTGTAATGACATAAACTACTCGGATATAAAAGAATAGGCTAAGGAGTGCACTAATAGCGGCAATAGAGCTAATTAGGATTAAGTTTTGGTTTGTTAGTTCTTGAATAATCAGTCATTTTGGTATAAAACCGGAGAGTGGTGGGAGGCCTCCTAGCGATAGTAAAATTAGGGGAAAAAGGGTCATAAGGGTTGGGTGTTTTATTCAGGAGAAAGTGAGAGTTTGGATTGTTAAGGAGGAGGACTCGTTAAGAATCAAAAATACCGCTACAGTTGCTAGTGTATAAATAATAAGTGTAATTAGTGCTAGATGAATATTGGAGGAGATTACTAGTATTATTCAGCCGAAGTGGGCGATGGATGAGTAGGCAATAATTTTGCGTATGTGAATTATGTTAATTCCGGCTAGGCCTCCGATTACAATTGAGGAAAGTCCTAGGGTTAGGGTCAATCATTGATATGATGGGGCTACTTCAGATATTAGGATGAAGGGGGCTATCTTTTGTCAGGTGGCCAGAATTATTGATGTTATTATGTTGGTTCCTTGAAGAATTTCAGGGAATCATGCGTGAACTGGTGCAATTCCTAGTTTTATGGCTAAGCCTGTAATAATAATTAATAGGGCCATATCTTCTTTTTCATTAATAATGTTTCAGTGGCCAGTGGCTTGAGCGTTAAGTATGCTGCCTCAGAGGATAATGGCAGCCCCTGTTGCTTGAATAAGCAGATATTTCACGGAGGCTTCAGTACCACGGGATTGGTGTGTAGAGGCTATTAGTGGTAAAATTGCAAGAGTATTGATTTCTAAGCCTATCCATGCTAGAAGTCAGTGTGAGCTGCTAAAGGTTAGGGAGGTCCCAAGACCGAGGGCCAGTAGGAACAGAGATAAAAGTGGGGGTGCCATTAATAAAGGAAGGGTTTTAACCAACATGTTCGGGGTATGGGCCCAAGAGCTTAGTTTAGCTGACTTTACTAGGGAATAGTGTAGTGGAAGCACTAAGAGTTTTGAGCTCTTAAGTAGGGGTTCGAACCCCCTTTCTCTAAGGAGTTGAAGGGACTTTAACCCTTGTAAGTCACTCTATCAAAGTGATCCTTAATATTCAGGCACAATTCCTATTTTAGGTTTGTGGGGGTAGTCCTGCAAATGCAGTCGAAAGTGACAGGTGTCAGATAACTATTGCAAGGGTTATGGGTAGGAAGTTTTTTCAGACTAGGTGTATCAATTGATCATAGCGGAATCGGGGGTAGGATGCTCGTACTCATAAGAAGATGGTGGAGAGGAGGGCGGCTTTGATTATTAGTGTAATGGTTGTTATTTCTGGGAATAGGAAGAGTGAGGAGCCAATAAATAAGATGGCAGATAGGGTATTTATAAGTAGGATATTGGCATATTCGGCTAGAAAAAATAGTGCGAAAGGCCCTCCTGCATATTCAACATTAAAGCCGGAGACTAATTCTGATTCTCCTTCAGTCAGGTCAAAGGGGGCTCGGTTAGTTTCTGCAAGTGTTGAGGTATATCATATGGCGGCTAAGGGTCATGCTGGGAATATGAGTCAGATAGCTTCTTGGGTGGTATTAAATGTTTGAAGTGAGAAGCCCCCTGAGAGGATGATTACGCTTAATAGGATGAGGCCGAGGCTTACTTCGTAGGAGATGGTTTGGGCAACAGCACGGAGGGCCCCCATTAGGGCATATTTTGAGTTGGAGGCCCATCCTGAGCCTAAGATGGAATAGACAGCTATGCTTGAAAGAGCGAGGATAAATAGGATGCTAAGATTTAGATCTGCTGCTGGGGTGGGTATGGGCATGGGGGCTCATAAAATTAGTGCGAGAGCTAGGGCTAAAATGGGGGTAATGATGAATAAGAGGGGGGAAGATGTTGATGGGCGGATTGGTTCTTTAATAAATAGTTTCAATCCGTCGGCGAATGGTTGAAGAAGACCATAAGGCCCTACGATTGTGGGGCCTTTACGGAGTTGAATATAGCCTAGGACCTTTCGTTCAATTAGGGTAAGAAAAGCTACTGCTAGGAGAATGGGAACTATAAAAGTAATAGGAATAATTAATAATTTGGTGATTAGAGTTAGCATAATTAAAGAGAGGATTTGAACCTCTGTAAAAAGGGCTTAGGTCTTTTGCACTGTCCGAGCTCTGCCACTTTAATTTTCCGTAATCTTCGTTTGGTTAATAAGCACCTTCATCCGTTTTATGGGGTTTCAGCGGTTGGGGGGGGGGGGGGCGTGCGTGAGGTATTGGCCCCTCTTTTCAGGTCCTTTCGTACTGGGAAAAGACTTTTTATAGATAGAAACTGACCTGGATTACTCCGGTCTGAACTCAGATCACGTAGGACTTTAATCGTTGAACAAACGAACCCTTAATAGCGGCTGCACCATTAGGATGTCCTGATCCAACATCGAGGTCGTAAACCCCTTCGTCGATAAGGGCTCTGGGAAGGGATTGCGCTGTTATCCCTGGGGTAACTGGGTTCGTTAATCGGCTGTGCCGGATCATTTTTAAAGTCAAAAATTTTGTTACTTAGAGGGGTGTCTCTTAGTGTCAGGAGTATGTTCCCAATCTTCATGGGGGTTATGTTTTACCCCGTGGTCACCCCAACCAAAGACATTTAAATAAGACCCCTTAAGTTTATGCTTGTGTTAAAGTTTATTTTACAGGGTTATTTTAAGTCTAAAGCTCCACAGGGTCTTCTCGTCTTATAATTTGATCCCCGCTTCTGCACGGGGAGATCAATTTCATTGACTGGGGAAGGGAGACAGTTAAGCCCTCGTTTTGCCATTCATACAGGTCTTCATTTAAAAGACAAATGATTACGCTACCTTCGCATGGTTAAGATACCACGGCCGTTTAACATTTAGTCACTGGGCAGGCGAGACCTCTTATATTATGTTGTTCAAGAGGCGATGTTTTTGGTAAACAGGCGAGGCTTGGGTTTGCCGAGTTCCTTTCTTTCCTTTTAGTCTTTCCTTGATGCATTCCTGTGTGGGGTTAACGATATTAGTTAAGTGGTTTTCTTGTTTTTTGGCTTATGGCCCTCTGAGTTTGGGGTCGTATAATAATCGGTGGGTGGTCCGGTCTGACTTACACGGATGCTGGGAGAAGAAGTTTCTTCTTATTACTCATTTTAGCATAATTGTTCTTATGGTGGCATAAGATAACCTGATAGGTAGTAGGGGGAAAAAGTTGTATATCAGTATAAGAGGATGGATTGGTAGTTGGAGCTTTAACGCTTTCTTAAAAGGTGGCTGCCTTTAGGCCCACTTAAATTTTAGTCCTTGATTAATATGATTTTGGTTCACCTACTAAAGTTGTTTCTTTACTCAGAAGAGCTGTACCCCTTCTGTCTAACTCCTTAATTTTCCTTTATCATTGTAATTTTAAGGTGGTGGGGGAAATATCTGTAAGGGCTGAACTTCTATCCATTTCTCAGGTAACCAGCTATAACTGTGCTCGGTAGGTTTATCACCTCTACTTAAAGCTCTTCCCACTCTTTTGCCACAGAGACGGGTTTATCCTAGTAGATTGTCTTGAAGTAGCTCGCATAGTTTCGGGGTAACAAACTAAAGGGCGCTTTGCTTGATTTTACTTGCTAAATCATGATGCAAAAGGTACGAGGGAAAATCTCTGCTATTTGGTGCTTAAATAATTTGTTTCATTTCTTTTTCAGCTTTCCCTTGCGGTACTATGTCTATAGCTCTGATATCCTTTTTTGTCGCTCGTACTGGGGTTAATAAATGGTTTGTTTTATATATTAAAAGTTTTTAGTTGTAAGATAGTTTTAAGATTGTCTAGGCTAGCTTTTAGGCATCAGGGCGGTCCGATTTGCATGGACATCTTCTCAGTGTAAGGGAGATGCTTTACTTTTTTGCTACGTCCTGATTTGTCCAAGTACACCTTCCGGTACACTTACCATGTTACGACTTACCTCCCCTTATTTTATTTAAGTTATTATGAATAAAGGGGTTATTTTGGGGAGAGTGACGGGCGGTCTGTACGCGCTTTAGGGCCATTTTCAGTAGGGCGCTCTATTCCTTTCTTACTACTAAATCCTCCTTCAGTGTAGTTTTTTCAAGCTACCATTCGTATTCCCTCCATTAGGGAATGTAGCCCATTTCTTCCCAGCCCATACGCTACACCTCGACCTGACGTTTTTAGTATTACTATGGGGGCTTACTTTTTGGCCTTCAGTAGGGTAAGCTTACGACGGTGGTATATAGGCGGATTTGACAAGGGGTGGTGAGGTTTAACGGGGATTGTCAGTTACAGAACAGGCTCCTCTAGGGGGGTCTAAAGCACCGCCAGGTCCTTTGGGTTTTAAGCTGGGGCTCGTAGTTCCCGGGCGGATGGTTCAAGTGGAGTACCATCAGTTTTAACGGCCATACATAGCGGGGTATCTAATCCAGGTTTGTGTTATGGCTTTCGTGGGGTCAGAGGTATTAGGGTTACTTTCGTAGGTGTGCTTTGTGGTTTCGATAGCATTTGACTGCTTAGAAGTTATTTGGCCCTATTAAATTAGTGTCTTAACCACGCTTTACGCCGTTATATATCAACTTGGGTCTCCCGTCTAACCGCGGTGGCTGGCACGAGGTTTACCGGCCCTCTTAACCTTAACTGAGTCAAGTTTACACTTATAGCTAAAGGTTTATCACTGCTGATTACCCGTGGGGGTGTGGCAGAGCAAGGTGTGTTGGGCTGATTAATCGTGCCTGATACCTGCTCCTTAGTTCCTAGGTGGGACAATAAGGGCATTCTCACTGGGGTGCGGAGACTTGCATGTGTAAAATAGGTTAAAGCTGATAGTAAAGCTAGGACCAAGCCTTTGTGTTTCCGGGGTTTTTTAGGACCCATCATAATAGCTTCAATATTACACTTTAATTAAGCTACGGTAAC